ATTTTTGCAATCAAAAATGAATATTTGTGAACAGTGTGGATACCATTTGAAAATAAGTAGTTCAGAAAGAATCGAAGTTTCGATCGATCCCGGTACTTGGGACCCTATGGATGAAGACATGGTCTCTCTGGATCCCATTGGATTTCATTCGGAGGAGGAGCCTTATAAAGATCGGATTGATTCTTATCAAAGAAAGACAGGATTAACTGAGGCGGTTCAAACAGGCATAGGTCAACTAAATGGTATTCCTGTAGCAATTGGGGTTATGGATTTTCAGTTTATGGGGGGTAGTATGGGATCCGTAGTCGGGGAGAAAATCACCCGCTTGATTGAGTACGCTACCAATCAATTTCTACCTCTTATTATAGTGTGCGCTTCGGGGGGAGCGCGCATGCAAGAAGGGAGTTTGAGCCTAATGCAAATGGCTAAAATATCGTCTGCTTTATATGATTATCAATCAAATAAAAAGTTATTGTATGTATCAATCCTTACATCTCCTACTACTGGTGGGGTAACAGCCAGTTTTGGTATGTTGGGAGATATTATTATTGCCGAACCAAATTCCTACATTGCATTTGCGGGTAAAAGAGTAATTGAACAAACATTGAATAAAACAGTACCCGAAGGTTCACAAGCGGCTGAATATTTATTCCAGAAGGGCTTATTCGACCTAATCGTACCGCGTAATCTTTTGAAAAGTGTTCTGAGTGAGTTATTTAAGCTCCACGCCTTCTTTCCTTTGAATTCGAATTCAATCAAGTAAAGTGCACTAAGTTCCATTTTTTTATTTGTAGCAAACAAGTAGTTAGCTTATCCGAATCAAAGTAACTAAAAAGGGAGTTTTCTTTGGCGACTTAAGATCTAATTGTAGAAAGAATCAAAATCAAAAATTGCGGATAACTCTTTCTTTATTAAATTCGAAGACAAGAACAAAACACAAAGAAACGAAGAAAAAAATGAATTATCATATGTATCTTTCATGTAGATAGATGAATAAGTTCATTTATTTAGTTCTACATTCCTTGGACTTATTCTATATACTCACTTAGATACTTAATATCTCTAATGAAAAATTTTCAAACTGAATTAATTAATAATAACTACGAATTAATAATAACTACGAATTCATAATAATTACAATTATTAATTATAATTAGTATAAATATAAAATATGATATTAAAAAAAATAAGAACAGGTACAAATAATAAACCGAGGTACCCCATTTTATGACAACTTTCCACTTTCCCTCTATTTTTGTGCCTTTAGTAGGCCTAGTATTTCCGGCAATTGCAATGGCTTCTTTATTTCTTCATGTTCAAAAAAACAAGATTGTTTAGATCTGAGGGGGCCCAATCTCATTCGTTTTTTTTTTGAAACTTATACTTGTAGCATAACATAGATATTTATTTCGGAAAAGAAAATATGGTAGAACATGTGATTTCTGCCGAACATAAAGGAAAAAGCTCTTATGCCTGCAGAAAATGATCTATAGGTAACTCAATTCTAGCCAGTTTCAAATAGATCAGGATCGCTGGATGCCTAAAATGTAAAGTTGGTCGATCTATATGTATATCAATATGTATATTGGGATCATATGAGGGGTATGTTATTATTTTAGATCTAAACAAATTTGATGAATTACCCCTAAAAGTTCCCATTAAACTAGTGCTAGTTCACACCAAACTAGTGCTAGTTAATGAAAGTTCATTCGGAAACAAAAAAAGTAAAGTCAAAATCATTTGGGGTATTCTCTCAATTTCAATAAAATGCAATCGGATGAAGTATGAGTTGGCGATCAGAACATATATGGATAGAACTTATAACGGGGTCTCGAAAACTAAGTAATTTTTGCTGGGCCCTTATCGTTTTTTTAGGTTCATTAGGATTCTTGTTGGTTGGAACTTCCAGTTTTCTTGGTAGAAATTTGATATCTTTTGTTCCGTCTCAGCAAATCATTTTTTTTCCACAGGGGATCGTGATGTCTTTCTACGGGATTGCGGGTCTCTTTATTAGTTCCTATTTGTGGTGCACAATCTCCTGGAATGTAGGTAGTGGTTATGATCGATTTGATAGAAAGGAAGGAATAGTGTGTATTTTTCGTTGGGGATTTCCTGGAAAAAATCGTCGCATATTCCTGCGATTCCTTATAAAAGATATTCAATCCGTTCGAATAGAAGTTAAAGAGGGTATTTTTGCTCGTCCTGTCCTTTATATGGATATCAGAGGCCGGGGGGCTGTTCCGTTGACTCGTACTGATGAGAATTTGACTCCACGAGAAATCGAACAAAAAGCCGCGGAATTGGCCTATTTCTTGCGCGTACCAATTGAAGTATTTTGATTTTGAGAAAGAAAAGGAACTGGGCTGAAGAACGAATGCTTTCTCAGCAGGAGGGAAAAAACGCAAGAATCCTGTTTTTTCTATAACTAAGTTTAGGATAAACAGATGCAGATAAACCATATCTTGTAAATTATTTTTTTTTTCAATCGACCTTTTTATCCTTTCATTTGTGTTCTTTACTACTCAATAAATGGGTTTTCTTAATAATGATAACTGGCCTGTTTCTGTCTTGTTTTGCCGCTCATTTTTTTGACCATCACAATATCTTTCTCTCAATTAGTCTATTCTTGACTATGGGGAATCGTTGGAATTTTTTTTTGAAATATTGGATATTTTCATAGAATAAGGGGTTCTTTCGGCTATTCATCGAAAGGAGACACTTGTTTGGAATTTGATGAATTGAGATATCTGGAAACACTTGTATTATTTCTTTAGTCAAATTCGAAGTGGAGTCTTAGTCTATTTCTGTATTCTTTCTAGATTCAAAACAAAATCATAAATAAAATAGATTCATAGGTTTGATACCTTGTCTACAACTCATGTTTCAAAGAAAGGTTCGATTATATAAAGTCGACAAATGGAGTGGGTTAATTAAAAATTAACAGGCAAAAAATGGCAAAAAAGAAAGCTTTCACTCCTCTTTTGTATCTTGCATCTATAATATTTCTGCCCTGGTGGATTTCTCTCTCATTTACTAAAAGTATGGAATCTTGGGTTATTAATTGGGCGGATATCGGCCAATCTGAAATTTTTTTGAATGATATTCAAGAAAAAAGTATTCTAGAAAAGTTCATAGAATTAGACGAAATCCTCTTCTTGGAAGAAATGATCAAGGAATACTCGGAGACATATCTACAAAAGTTTCTTATAGGAATCCACAAAGAAACGATCCAATTAATCAAGATACACAACGAGGATCGTATCCATACAATTTTACACTTCTCGACAAATATAATCTGTTTTGTTATTCTAAGTGGTTATTCGATTTTAGGTAATGAAGAACTTGTTATTCTTAACTCTTGGGCTCAGGAATTCCTATATAACTTAAGTGATACAGTAAAAGCCTTTTCGATTCTTTTATTAACTGATTTATGTATCGGATTTCATTCACCCCACGGCTGGGAACTAATGATTGGTTCTGTGTACAAAGATTTTGGATTTGGTCATAATGATCAAATTATATCTGGTCTTGTTTCCACTTTTCCGGTTATTCTCGATACTATTTTGAAATATTGGATTTTTCGTTATTTAAATCGTGTATCTCCATCACTTGTAGTTATTTATCATTCAATGAATGATTGATAAATCATCCACCAATATTAATCCAATTAGAACGTTTCTTACTTTGTAGTTCTACATAAGTATTAAAAACATTCTATTCGGGCGGTTTTCAGACTATTTTTATACTTATACTATAGTATTCCAGTAAAATGATTCCAATAAATAGCAGAATCGTGGATAGGAAACTATACTAGCGACCTACCCAATTTATTGTAGAAATTTTCAGACCAATGATTAGACCATGCAAACTAGAAATACTTTTTCTTGGATAAAGGAACATATTACTCAATCTATTTCCGTATCGCTCATGATATATATCATAACTCGGGCACCCGTTTCAAGTGCATATCCCATTTTTGCACAGCAGGGTTATGAAAATCCACGAGAAGCGACTGGGCGTATTGTATGTGCCAATTGTCATTTAGCTAATAAGCCCGTGGATATTGAGGTTCCACAAACAGTACTTCCTGATACTGTATTTGAAGCAGTTGTTCGAATTCCTTATGATAAGCAAGTGAAACAAGTCCTTGCTAATGGTAAGAAAGGGGGTTTGAATGTGGGGGCTGTTCTTATTTTACCGGAGGGGTTTGAATTAGCTCCTTCCGATCGTATTTCTCCCGAGATGAAAGAAAAGATAGGAAATTTGTCTTTTCAGAGCTATCGCCCTAATAAAAAAAATATTCTTGTAATAGGGCCTGTCCCCGGCCAGAAATATAGTGAAATCACCTTTCCTATTCTTTCCCCCGACCCCGCTACTAAGAAAGATGTTCACTTCTTAAAATATCCTATATATGTAGGAGGAAATAGGGGAAGGGGTCAGATTTATCCCGACGGAAGCAAGAGTAACAATACAGTTTATAATGCTACAGGGGCGGGCATAGTAAGCAAAATCATACGAAAAGAAAAAGGGGGATATGAAATAATCATAACAGATCCATCGGATGGACGTCAAGTGGTTGATATTATCCCTCCAGGACCAGAAGTTCTTGTTTCAGAGGGTGAATCCATCAAATTTGATCAACCATTAACGAGTAATCCTAATGTGGGTGGATTTGGTCAGGGAGATGCCGAAATAGTACTTCAAGATCCATTACGTGTCCAAGGCCTTTTGGTCTTCTTGGCATCTGTTATTTTGGCACAAATATTTTTAGTTCTTAAAAAGAAACAATTCGAGAAGGTTCAATTAGCCGAAATGAATTTCTAGACTCGCGGATTTATCGACATCAGGTTCGTAAAAAGAACAAAATTTTTGTTGTCAATTCTATATGATCAAAAAAAAATAAATTCTGAAAAACCTTTTATTTACTTGCTCTTTTTCTACGAACTTCGGGGACTCCCTTGTAGCGCACTCTTAGTCATAACGCATTCTTAGTCATAATA